TTAGATACTTTATAGCATGTTCCGTACTGCTTTATTCATGTTGTTGAGTAAAGTTTTATTCTTGCTTTTTCATTCAGTTTTTATTTGTTCTATATGTAAGTTTGTGCGTGAGTTGTTTAGTGATTCTAGATGGGTCATTATAATTCAGAGCTGAGGCTCCAAAATTCTCATTAGTTATTTTTAAGTTAATTAAGTATCCTTATATTTAGCAATTTATTTTAGTTTCGGTTAAATTTTGTGCCAGCAGCCGCGGTTATACCTTGGAGGCATTTGAATGTGTTCGGCACTTAGGTAGTTACATTAATTTTTATTTGATTCGGATTTTGCTTTGATAGTTGTTAGGTGAAATTTTTACTTTTGTTGTTTTTTTAAAATTTTTTTGGAGGCTATGAAATTCTTTTTATAGACTAGGATTAGATACCCTATTATTTTGGAATGTTAATTTGTTGTGTCTGAGTAGTATTAGTTATGTTCTTGAAACTTAAAGAATTTGGCGGTATCTCATTCCTTCCAGAGGAATCTGTCTCGTTATCGATAGTCCGCGTTGGACCTTACTTAATTGCTTTGGTTTGTATACCGCCGTTTATTGATTATCTTTTTAGGGTTAGTTTAATTTTCTGGTTTCTTTATTTTGGTTTATTTCAGGTCAAGGTGCAGCTTGTTTTTAAGTGAATGATGGATTACATTGTTATTTGTTTATTGGATTGTTGATTTTGATATTGACATGAAATTGGATTTGGTTGTAATTATTTGTAGATTATTATGATGATAGTTGGTTCTGGGATATGCACACATCGCCCGTCGCTCTCGTTGTGTTGTTAATGAGATAAGTCGTAACAAAGTGGCTGTACCGGAAGGTGCAGCTGGGTTGAGGATTATGTAAGTAGATAATTAGTCAGATCATTTCTGTTAGTTGAGTTTTCATTTACGCTGAATTGTTGTGTCGTGCGATTCGACATGGTCTGATTTTATTGATTGTCTTGTTGTTAATTTTAGTATTATTGTTGAATGTTTTGTTGAAATATCATTTTGGTTATTGTATTTTTTTGATTTAATTTTTGTTGCGATAGATTATTTGTACTGTGAGGGGTTGTGATATTGTAATGTTTTTTAAGAAGTTTATTTTGTTTGTTGTACCTTGTGTATCAGGGTTCATTGAATTTTATTATTTATTTTTATTTCCCGATTTTAAGGGAGTTAATGATTTATGTTAGTTACTGTTTCAGTAGTATTAATGATAAGTTGTTGGAAATGAAATGTTATTCGTCTTTAATGGTTTCTGGTTTTCTAAGAAATGAATTTAATTCATGCATTTGATTTAATTTCTGTTGTTTTATTATCTATTTTTATTTGATGCTAAGATTAAGGGGGATTAGCTCCTTGTTTTATTTTTATAATTATTATTTTAATTTAGTTTTGTGGATTTTATGGTGATTTTCAATTTGATTATGTTAAAATTTTATTTTTTCTTTTGTTTATTTGTTGTTAATTTAAATTTTTTATTGGAATGTTTTCTTTATTTTGTTTTGTATGGTAATTATTGTGTAATTAGTAAATTGTGCTTTATTGTAGTGTTCATTTATTTGTGTTAATTTCTTTTTAGGAATTAGGCAAAAGTTTCATGTCCGCCTGTTTAACAAAAACATCTTTTCTTGTTAGTTTTTGAAGTATGGCCTGCCCACTGACTTAGGTTGAAGGGCCGCGGTATTTTGACCGTGCAAAGGTAGCATAATCATTAGTTCTTTAATTGTGATCTGGTATGAATGGCTTGACGAGACATGGGCTGTCTTAATGGTATTGTTTGTTGAATTTGGTTTTTGAGTTAAAATTCTTAGATGTTTTTATGGGACGAGAAGACCCTATAGAGTTTGACATTTTTCTTATTAGTGTGAGGATGTTTGTTGTGATTGATTTAATAGGTTTATTGTTTTGTTGGGGTGATGGGAGGAATTTTTTTAACTCCTCTTTTGTTTGTTATATTTATATATATATTTTTGATCCATTAATTTTGATTATAAGATTAAATTACCTTAGGGATAACAGCGTTATCTTCCTTGAGAGTTCTTATTGGCGGGAAGGTTTGCGACCTCGATGTTGGATTAAGGTGAATTTTCGGTGCAGGAGCTGAAGTTGATTAGGTCTGTTCGACCTTTAAAATCTTACATGATCTGAGTTCAGACCGGCGTGAGCCAGGTTGGTTTCTATCTATAATGATGTTTTACACCTTAGTACGAGAGGACCGGGTGTTTGGAATAATTTTATTCATGTGATTTTTATTAATATGGTTACTATTTTGGCAGATAAGTGCATTGGATTTAGAATCTATTAATGTAAAGTTTTTATTTTACAAGTAGTATATATGTTGGATCTTTTTTTTCTTGTTGTAATTTTTTTGTTGTTAATGATTTTTGTTATGGTTGGTGTGGCTTTCCTTACTTTGTTGGAGCGTAAGGTTTTAGGTTATGTTCATATTCGTAAGGGTCCCAACAGGGTTGGATTTATTGGTATTCTTCAGCCTTTTAGAGATGCAATTAAGTTATTTACTAGGGAGCAGTATTTTCCTTCGGTGTCTAATTATTTGATTTATTATTTTTCTCCTATTTTTGGGTTTTTTCTTTCCCTGTTGGTTTGGTTATTGGTTCCTTATTTAAGTGGTTTTATTTCTTTTGAGTTGGGGTTGTTGTTTTTTTTGGCTTGTACTAGACTTGGGGTTTATACTGTTATGATTGCTGGGTGGTCATCTAATTCTAGTTACTCTTTGTTGGGGGGCCTTCGTGCCTTGGCTCAAACTATCTCTTATGAGGTAAGATTGGCGTTTATTTTGCTCTCTTTTGTTGTTTTGATTAGTAGATATGATTTGGTTTACTTTCATTTTTTTCAGGTTTACTTGTGATTAATTTTTATTTCTCTTCCCTTGTCGTTTATTTGATTCATCTCTTGTTTAGCTGAGACAAATCGCACTCCTTTTGATTTTGCTGAAGGTGAGTCTGAGCTTGTCTCAGGCTTTAATGTTGAGTATGGTGGTGGTGGTTTTGCTTTGATTTTTTTGGCTGAATATGCAAGTATCCTTTTTATGAGATTGTTATTTTGCATTATTTTTTTGGGCAGTGATCTTTACTCTTTTTTCTTTTATGTTAAGCTTACCTTTGTTTCTTTTTTGTTTATTTGAGTTCGTGGCACTTTGCCTCGTTTCCGTTATGATAAGTTGATGTATTTGGCTTGAAGGAGATTTTTGCCTCTTTCGTTAAATTATCTTTTGTTTTTTATTGGTGTTAAGTGCTATATTTTTTCTTTGTTATAGTGTATTAATTTAGGTATATAAGTTAATAGAAGATTTGAACTTCTTTCATAATGTTTTCAAGACATTAGGCTTATTCTGTGGCTTTTTAACTTTAATCTGTTATTTTATCTCACAGTTTTGTTATTATTGGGTTTGCTATGTAGTATACAAAGTATATTGTTGTTAGGATTTGTCCTGTTAAGATGTATGGGTCTTCTACTGGTCGGGCACCAATTCATGTTAATAAGATAACAGTGTTTGTTATTGATCAGAATAGAATTTGGTTGATCGGGTAAAATTGGGTTCCTCGAAACTTTGATTTGTTTGTTGGTAGGATGAATAGGATTGCGATTGATATTGCTAGGGCAATTACTCCTCCTAGCTTGTTAGGGATTGATCGTAGGATTGCATAGGCGAATAGGAAATATCATTCTGGTTGAATGTGGACCGGTGTAACTAGGGGATTTGCTGGGGTGAAGTTATCCGGGTCTCTTAGAATGTACGGTTCCTTTAGGGTTAGTACAGTTAATATCATAAGGGTGATTGCGAATCCCACAATGTCCTTTACTGTGAAATAGGGGTGGAATGGGATTTTGTCTGTATTTTTGTTTAATCCAAGGGGATTATTTGATCCTGTTTGGTGTAGGAATAATAAGTGGATTATTGCTATTGCTGCGATTACGAAAGGTAGTAGGAAGTGTAGTGCGAAGAATCGTGTGAGTGTGGCATTATCTACAGCAAATCCCCCTCATACTCATTGTACTACTTCTTTCCCTACATATGGGATTGCTGATAGAAGATTTGTGATTACGGTTGCACCTCAGAATGATATTTGTCCTCATGGTAATACATATCCTACGAACGCTGTTGCTATGGTTAGGAATAGGATTACTACTCCTACTGACCATGTGTGTATGAAGTTGTATGATCCGTAGTAGATGTTTCGTCCTGTGTGTAAGTAGATACAAATAAAGAATAGTGAGGCTCCATTTGCATGGATTGTTCGTAGGAGTCATCCATAGTTTACGTCTCGGCAAATGTGTCTTACTCTGCTAAATGCTATTTCGACGTTTGGGCAAAAGTGTATGGCTAGGAATAGTCCTGTTGCAATTTGTGCTACTAGGCACACTCCTAGTAGTGATCCAAAGTTTCATCATCCTCTAATTGTTGATGGTGTTGGTAGGTCTACTAGGGCGTTGTTTGCAATTTTGAATAGAGGGTGTCTGTTTCGTGTGGGTTTATTCATTATCTTGTGTGTCGTAGTGGGCCCTTTGATACATTGATAATATTAACTACTACAATTAGGGTTAATAGTATATATAGTACTAGGAGTGTTGTTATAATCCCTATTATTTGGTTATATATTACAGTTGTTGTAGTTATAATTTCATTTTCTATTATTGTTTCATGTATACTCATTTCTTTGTTGTTGGTTGTGGTTGGCATGATGTATAGTATGATCGGTATTGTTGTTGCTATAATCATTAATATTTTATTTGATGGTGAGAATATTTCGTTTGATGCGAGTCTTGTTATGTATATAAATAGTACTAATATTCCTCCGATTATGATTATGAATAGGATATATGAGAATCAAAATCTTCTATATATTGTTCCTCTGATGAGGCATACTATTGTTGTTTGTAATAGCAGTATTAGCCCTATCGCTATGGGGTGTTTTATTTGTGTAAATATTAGTCTTGTTATTGTTCTTAGTGCTATAAGTAATTTTATTATGTCAGGGGGTATTTTATTTAAAATGTTAGTTTTGGGGATTAATGAAATGGTATTTGCCTTTCCTCTGAAGTTTTAAAAGGTTATTCCTTATTTTTGATTTACAAGACCAATATTTTTATTAAATTATTAAAACTTTCTTTATTTAATGCCAATGTGATTATATTTTTTTGTTATTTATTTTTGTGGTATTTGGGCTTTCTCTTCTAGTCGTAAGCATTTATTAATTACTTTATTGAGATTGGAGTTTGTGGTGTTAGTTCTTTATTTTTCTATATATTTTTATTTGTGTAATTTTAATTATAGTTTATTTTTTGTCGTTTATTTTTTGGTTTTTTCTGTTTGTGAGGGTTCATTAGGTTTGTCTATTTTGGTTTCTATGATTCGTAGTCACGGTAATGATTATTTTCAGTCTTATAGAGTTCTTCAATGTTAAAGTTTCTCTGTTTTTTGATTTTTTTAACCCCGTTGTGCATCTTTCCTGGATTTTGGTGATTGATTTGTTCTTTATTATTTTTGATCTCTTTTGTTTATATATTTTTTTTTCCTTATTTTTTTTGTTGAGGTGGTTTGGGCTATATTTTTGGCTGTGATTTAATTTCCTATGGTCTTATTTTTCTTAGTTTGTGGATTTGTGTTCTTATGGTTTTGGCTAGAGAGTCTGTTTTTCGTTTAGGCTATTTTTCTGGATTTTTTTTGTTTGTTGTTATTGTTCTTACTGTTACGTTGTATTGTACCTTTAGAAGAGTTGGTTTACTTTCATTTTATGTTTTTTTTGAGAGTAGATTGATTCCTACCTTATTTTTAATCTTGGGTTGGGGGTATCAACCCGAGCGGGTTCAGGCTGGTATTTATCTTTTATTTTATACTTTGTTGGCCTCTCTTCCTTTACTTGTTGGTATTTTATATATTTATAGTTCTTTGGGTTCTTTATGTTTGTTTATGTTGAGTGGGAATGGTCTTTTGACTGGTGGTTTGTTTTATGTTTGTATGATTTTTGCCTTTTTAGTTAGGATGCCTATATTTATGGTTCATTTATGATTGCCTAGGGCCCATGTTGAGGCCCCCGTTTCTGGTTCTATAATTTTGGCTGGGGTTTTGTTGAAGTTGGGTGGTTATGGCCTTCTTCGTGTATTTCCAGTGTTGTTTAAGTTTGGGTTTAGGTTTGGTATTGTTTGAATTTCTTTAGGCTTGGTTGGTGGCCTTTTTGTTAGTTTGTTTTGTATGCGACAGACTGACTTGAAGTCGTTGATTGCCTACTCTTCTGTAGCTCATATGAGTATGGTTATTGGTGGTATCATAACGTTGAGATATTGGGGGGTTTGTAGATCTTTTGCTTTGATGGTTGCTCATGGATTGTGTTCTTCCGGTCTTTTTTGTCTTTCCAATATTACTTATGAGCGGTTCGGTAGACGAAGTCTTTTGGTTAATAGGGGTTTAATTAATTTGATGCCTAGAATGGCTATGTGGTGGTTTTTGTTGAGAGCTTGTAATATAGCTGCTCCTCCCTCACTTAATCTTCTTGGTGAAATTGGGTTGTTGAGTAGTTTGGTTTCTTGGTCTTGATGTCTTATGCTCGTTTTAGTTCTTTTATCTTTTTTTAGTGCTGCTTATACTCTTTATTTGTACTCTTATAGTCAGCACGGTACTGTTTACTCTGGGGTGTACTCTTGTTCTTTAGGGTATGTTCGTGAGTTCTTGTTATTATTTTTGCATTGGTTTCCCTTGAATTTAATTATTTTAAAGGTTGATGTTACTGTTTTTTGAGTTTAGTTCTTATCTAAATAGTTTAAGGTAGAAAATGTTGGTTTGTGGTGCCAGTGATATAGTATGTATTTTAGATTTATGTCTATTTGTTTTGTCAGATTTGTTTTCTTGTTTCTTTTAGGCTGATTTTGTTGTTTTTGTGGTGTTTATTTTATTATAAGTGATCTGGTTTATTTTATTGATTGGAATATTATTACATTGAATGGTAGATCTATTATTATGACTTTTTTATTCGATTGGATGTCTTTGTTATTTATGGGGTTTGTTTTTATTATTTCTTCTTTAGTAATTCTTTATAGTGATGATTATATATCTGGGGATTTGAATATTATTCGGTTTATTATGTTGGTATTGATATTTGTTATTTCTATGATGTTTTTGATTATTAGCCCTAATGTAATTAGTATTTTGTTGGGGTGGGATGGCTTAGGTCTGGTTTCTTATTTGTTGGTAATTTATTATCAGAATGTGCGGTCTTATGGTGCTGGCATGTTGACTGTTTTATCTAATCGAATTGGTGATGTTGCTTTGTTAATGGCTATTGCTTGAATAATTAATTTTGGTAGCTGGAGTTTCATTTATTATTTAGAGTTTATATCCAGTTCTGTTGAAATGGAGATTATTTCTTTTCTCGTAGTCTTGGCTGCTATAACTAAGAGTGCTCAAATTCCATTTTCTTCTTGGTTGCCTGCAGCGATGGCTGCTCCTACCCCTGTTTCTGCTTTGGTACATTCTTCTACTCTAGTTACTGCTGGTGTTTACTTACTGATTCGTTTTAGTCCTTCTTTTAGATATTGGTTAAATATAATTTTATTGTTGGTTTCTGGTTTAACTATGTTTATGGCTGGTCTTGGTGCTAATTTTGAGTTTGATTTGAGGAAGATTATTGCTTTGTCGACTTTGAGACAGTTAGGTCTTATAATTATAACTATTTCTATTGGTCTTTCTGGTTTGGCATTTTTTCATTTATTGACTCACGCATTGTTTAAGGCCTTGCTTTTTATGTGTGCTGGGGGTGTTATTCATTCTATGGGGGATTCTCAAGATATTCGCTTTATAGGTGGTTTGTCTGTTTATATGCCCTTTACTTCTTCTAGTTTAATGGTTTCTAATTTTGCGCTCTGCGGTATGCCGTTTTTGGCTGGGTTTTATTCTAAGGATTTTATTTTGGAGATGTTTTCTATGAGATATTTAAATATATTTGGGTTTTTTTTACTTTTTGTATCTACGGGCTTGACAGTTTGTTATTCTTTTCGTTTGTTTTACTTTGTTATGTGTGGTGATTTTAACTTTGTTTCTTCTTATTCTATAGGTGAGACTAGTTATAATATAGTTTTTGGTATAATTGGTTTATTAATTATGTCTATTTTTGGCGGTGGTTCTTTGATGTGATTGATCTGTCCTACCCCCTCTGTAATTTGTTTGCCATATTATTTGAAGTTTCTTACTTTATTTGTTGTTTTTATGGGTGGCTGGCTTGGTTATGAGATGGCTGGATTTGCTTTTGGAGATGATTTGTTTTCTGTGCGTTTATATGGTGCTTCTTCATTTTCTGGGTCAATGTGATTTATACCTTTTTTTTCTACCTATGGTGTTTCTTTTCGTCCTTTGGAAGTTGGGTATAGAGCAACAAGGGTTTTCGATTCTGGCTGGATAGAATATTTTGGTGGTCAGGGTCTTTATTGGGTTTTCTTTAATTTGGGCAGGGTTAATCAGTGGTTCCAATATAATAGTTTAAAGGTATTTTTAGGGTTTTTTGTTATGTGAGTTGTTATTTTGTTGTTTATTCTTATTTATTACTTGAATAGCTTATGTTTTAGAGCGCGACGCTGAAGATGTCGATGAGGTAATTGTTGCCTTTAAGTATTTATAAAAGGTTCCTTTGTCTTTACAGTGAAAGTGTAATGTTTTTCTAAACTATATAAATGATAGAAGTGTAAACGGATTTTAACCGCTATAGTGATAAGTTAGCAGCATTCACTTTTCTGTCACTTCCTTAACTGGAACTTTAATTCAATTTTATTATTAACAATAATATACCTCTTTTTGGTTTCAGTCAAATTTAAAGCAAGGATAAAACATTTTTATCTAAGATCAGGTCGAAACTGATTGCAATTTTTGCTTCTCGCTTTTTGAATTAATTGTTGAGGCCAACTACTATGTGGTAGTACTTTTTGAATGCAACTCAAATGTTATTATTAACTATGGTCCCTTTAATTTCTTCATTCTAGTGATCCTTGATTTCATTCGTGGTATAGGCCAATAATTAGAATTAATAGGAATAGGGATCTGATGATTATTCATGATTTGATGTTGGATGTTAGCATAGTGATGGGTATCGGTAATAGTAATGCGATTTCTACGTCGAAGATTATGAAGATTACTGCGATTAGGAAGAATCGGGATGAGAATGGTAGTCGTGCGGAGTTTTTAGGGTCAAACCCACACTCGAAGGGTGATCTTTTTTCTCGGTCTTCGTTAATTTTTTTTGAGATTAATGTTGCTAGTATTATGATGATTGATGAAAGTATGATGGTTATTGTTGCGGTAGTTATGATTATTATTATTATTTATCTTGTTTTCACAAATTTCTTGATTGGAAGTCAAGTATACTTTCTTGTATTAGATAAATATTATTTTATCTTCCTCATCAGTAGATTGAGATATATAGGAATAGTCAGACTACGTCTACAAAGTGTCAATATCATGCTGCTGCTTCAAATCCAAAGTGGTGGTTTGATGAGAAATGTAGAGTTGTATGTCGTAGTAGACATGTAGTTAGGAATGTTGTTCCGATGATTACATGCAGTCCGTGGAATCCTGTTGCCACGAAAAATGTTGATCCGTATGCTGAGTCTGCAATTGTGAATGGTGCTTCAAGGTATTCATATGCTTGTAGGGCGGTAAAGTATAACCCAAGAAGTACGGTGAAGAATAATCCCTGTGTTGCTTGCGTAGCATTATTTTCTAGTAAACCGTGATGTGCTCATGTGACAGTTACTCCTGAGGCTAGTAAGATTGCTGTGTTTAGCAGGGGCACTTGTAGGGGGTTGAATGGTTGGATTCCTGTGGGCGGTCACGTTGATCCTAGCTCAATTGTTGGGGAAAGTCTTGAGTGGAAGAATGCTCAGAAAAATGATACAAAGAATAGAACTTCCGATACAATAAATAGGATTATTCCTCATCGTAGGCCTTTTGTTACTGTTTTTGTGTGTAATCCTTGATATGTTCCTTCTCGTGTGACATCACGTCATCATTGAATTATGGTTAGTACTGTGATGATTGCTCCGATTCCGAGTAAACTGTCGTCGTATTGGTGGAATCATTTAATTAGTCCTATTAGGGTAACTATTGCTCCAATAGCCCCAGTTAGTGGTCAAGGTCTTTTGTTTACTATATGGAAGGGATGGTTTTCGTGTATTGACATTAATTAACTTCTCTAGAGTATAGTGTTCTTAGGATTGCAAATACGTATGATTGGATAATGGCTACTGCTGCTTCTAGAATTAATAAAAGGATTTGTGCAGTAATTAGTACGGTTAGAAGGGTATGGGTTATTGATGGTCCATTGTTTCCCAATAAGGTTAAGAGCAAGTGTCCTGCAATTATGTTTGCAGTTAGACGTACTGCTAGTGTTCCTGGTCGGATTAGGTTACTAATTGTTTCAATAACAACTATGAATGGTATTAGTATAGTTGGTGTACCTTGGGGTACTAGGTGCTCAAATATATGATTGGTATTTTTGATTCATCCATATAGTATGAATGTTATTCATAGGGGTAATGCTAGGGTTAGTGTGAGCGTTAAGTGTCTTGTTCTAGTGAAGATGTATGGGAATAGTCCCAGGAAGTTATTTGCTAGGATTATAAGGAATAGTGATGTTAAAATGAATGAGTTTCCTTTGTTTTCATTCCCCTTTCTTAGGATTGTTTTTATTTCTTGGTGTAATTTATTTATTAGTAGTCTAATTATTATGCTATTTCGTGATGGGATTAGTCAAATTCTTGTTGGGATTAGGAGTAGGCCAATAGCTGTTCTTGTTCAGTTTAGTGACAGGTTACTGATTTCTGTTGTTGGATCAAAGATTGAGAATAAATTTCTTATCATTTTCAGTTTGTTTTGTTAATGTTGATTATTTTCTTTTCTTTGGCTTGGTTGTTTGGTGATTGAATGAAGTAGTTTATAATGTTGAATATCAGGAATGTTGCTAGGAATATAATGTATAATATTGTTCATTCTATTGGTATTATTTGAGGTATAAAAGGATATCTTTCCGATTATTTCAGTTTGACATTCTGATGTTATGTAATTAACTAATCCTTTGTTATCATCAGAGATATGTGCTAGTATATCATATACTGGTTTAAGAGACCATTACTTGCTTTCAGTCATCTGATGATTCTCTTATCTTTGATACTCAGTTAATGAATTGGTTTGTCGATACTCTTTCGATTACGATTGGTATAAATCTATGGTTTGCCCCACAAATTTCTGAGCATTGTCCATAGAGAAGACCTGGTCGATTGATTGAGAATCTCACTTGGTTTAGTCGACCAGGTGTGGCATCTGTCTTTACTCCAAGTCTTGGTACTGTTCAAGAGTGTAGTACGTCTGCTGCTGTCACAATTAGTCGTACTGGTGAGTTTATTGGTAGCACAATTCGGTTGTCTGTGTCAAGTAGTCGGAACGTATCAGCTTGTTGGTCTTCTTGTTGTACTATGTATGAGTCGAATTCAAGCTTTGTGAAGTCTGAATATTCATAGCTTCAGTATCATTGGTGTCCAACTGCCTTTAGAGTTATTACTGGGTTGTGGATCTCATCTATTAGATATAATAGTCGTAAGGATGGGATTGCAATGAATACTAAGATGATTGCGGGTGCAATGGTTCATACTGTTTCAATTATTTGACCTTCTAGGATGAATCGTCTAGTTTGTTTGTTTTGGATAATGCTGATTATTGTGTAAAAAACTGCTGTGATGATTATTAATATAATTATTAATGCGTGGTCGTGGAAGTAGATTAGTTGTTCTATAACGGGGGATGCTCTATCTTGGAGTGTTATATTTAATCATGTTGTCATTGGTTTCTAATGAAAGTTTAAAAACTTTATTTGTGGAGCTTAAATCCAATGCACTTATCTGCCACGTTAGATTGGATTAGTTAGTTATTGAGATAGTAGGGAGCTCTGAGTAGCTATGTTCTGCTGGTGGGAAGTTTTGTAGTCATTCTACTGAATTTCTTGTATGAGTAGGAAATAGAATTATTCGGTTTGATGTAATTCTTTCTCATATAATAAATAGGAATATTATTACACTTACGAATGAAATTGTTGACCCTATTGATGAGATAATGTTTCATGTAGTGTAGGCATCTGGATAGTCTGAGTACCGTCGTGGTATTCCGGCCAATCCTAGGAAGTGTTGGGGAAAGAATGTTAAGTTTACTCCCACGAATATGACAGCAAATTGGGCTTTTAGTCACTTTGGGTTTATAGTGAGCCCAGTAAATAGGGGAAATCATTGAACGAATCCCCCTATGATTGCGAATACAGCTCCTATTGATAGGACATAGTGAAAGTGTGCTACCACGTAGTAGGTGTCGTGGAGAACAATGTCGATTGATGAGTTTGCTAGGACTACTCCTGTAAGACCTCCTATTGTAAATAGGAATACGAATCCAAGGGCCCATAGGCATGCTGCTCTATATGTCATTCGGGTTCCATATATTGTTGCTAGTCATCTGAAGATTTTAATTCCTGTTGGTACTGCAATAATTATTGTTGCTGATGTGAAGTATGCCCGTGTGTCAACATCTATTCCTACTGTAAATATGTGGTGTGCCCATACCACGAATCCTAGCAATCCAATTGCTAGTATAGCAAAGATTATTCCTAGGTTTCCAAATGCTTCCTTTTTCCCTCTTTCGTGACAAATGATGTGCGAGATTATACCAAATCCTGGTAGGATGAGAATATATACTTCTGGATGTCCGAAGAATCAGAATAAGTGTTGATATAGGATTGGGTCTCCACCTCCTGCTGGATCAAAGAATGATGTGTTTAGGTTGCGATCTGTTAATAGTATTGTGATTGCTCCTGCTAGGACTGGTAGGGATAGTAGAAGCAATAGGGCGGTAATGGCGATTGATCATACAAATAGAGGAATTCGTTCGGGCTTTATGCTTTTTGGCTTTATGTTAATTGTTGTTGTGATGAAGTTTACTGCTCCTAGGATTGATGATACTCCTGCTAGATGTAAGGAGAAGATGGCTAGGTCTACAGATGCTCCGGCGTGAGCAATTCCTCTTGCGAGAGGAGGGTAAACAGTTCAACCTGTTCCTACACCGCTTTCTACCGTTCTACTGGTTAATAGTAGTGTTAGTGAGGGAGGTAATAATCAAAAGCTTATATTGTTTATTCGTGGGAATGCTATGTCTGGGGCTCCTAGTATTAGTGGGACTAATCAGTTTCCAAATCCACCAATCATGATTGGTATAACTATGAAGAAAATTATAACGAATGCGTGGGCTGTGACAATGACGTTGTAAATTTGATCATCTCCAATTAAAGAGCCGGGTTGTCCTAATTCTGTGCGAATAAGTATACTTAGAGAAGTTCCTACTATTCCTGATCAAGCTCCAAATACAAAATATAATGTTCCAATGTCCTTGTGATTAGTTGAGAAAAATCATCGGGTGAAAATTAGTGGGATGGCTGAGAACAATTAGTAGGCGATAGGCTGTAAATCTATTTAGGGGCATTTACGTTGCTCTTCCACTATTATAGGTCTTGTATTCATTTTGTGATTACAGAATGCAATTCTGTAGGGGTGAGTTGGACTTACCAAGGCCTAAAGGTAGCCCTTTATTTATAGCTTTGAAGGTTATTAGTTTGTATATTAACTTAAGGCCTTACAATTAGTTGATGTTAGTGATAATTGTGCAAGCTGCTATTCCTATTAGGGAGATTGATGATAGAGTTAGTGCTCAAATATTTTTAATTGCTTTGTTTTTATTTGACTTTAGGTTTCACTTGGGCTCTGTGTTTAGGATTATGAATCTTGAGTAGGAAATTTTTAGATAGTAGTACAAGGTGATTAGTGATGTTACTACTACCACTGTTGCTAATGGTGCTATGTTGTTTGTAATTATGGCTTGAATAACAATTCATTTTGGTAGGAACCCAAGGAATGGTGGAAGCCCCCCCAAAGATAATAGTGATGTGAATAATATGAATTTTATCAGTGTGGTTTCTTTATTTGTTATTATGGTTTGGTTAATAAATGAGGCTCCGGACAACTTAATGGCTGATACCACGGTTAGTGCTAGGGTTGAATAGATCACATAATACACTATTCATAGGTTTTCACTTGTGGCTAGTGCAATTAGTATTCAGCCGGTGTGGTTGATGGATGAGTAGGTTAGGATTTTTCGTATTGAGGTTTGGTTTAATCCTCCAATTGATCCTACGATTGCGGACATCAAAATAATTCTTAGTGTGAAAGTGTTGATATCAATCAGGTATGATATTAATATCAGCGGGGCGGCTTTTTGCACAGTTATTAATAGTGCACAGTTTTCTCATCTTAGACCTTCTATTACTCCTGGGAATCATCAGTGAAAGGGTGCGGCTCCACTTTTTAACAGCAGGGGGGTACAGATGATTATTGGTGTATATGTGTTTCTTTCGAATGTGAATAAATCTTCCGTTAATGTTTTTATCACTACTATAAATAGGAGTGTTGCTGAGGCAAGTACTTGTACAATGAAGTACTTTAATGATGCCTCTGTATTGTACATGTTTTTAACATTGGACATCAGGGGGATGAATGATATTAGATTAATCTCCAACCCTATTCATGCCCCGAGTCATGAATTAGAGGATACAGATACTAATACACCTCCTACTAAGGTAGTTAGCAAGAGGATTTTGGTTGAGTTATTGGGCATTAGAGAAGAGAGTGTTATACTCTATTTATGGGGTATGAACCCATTAGCTTTATTTAGCTTACTTTTCTATGTTGAAGGTTGTTTATTACATCTTGGTGTATGGTGCACGGCGGCTTTTGATGCTTGCTGGTGATAGTTTGATTCTGTTGGATGTAATGAAGGTAGTTTTAACTACATGTTTTATCCTATCACGATAGTCCTTTAGTCAGGCTCATCATT